CAAATGAATTGGCTTGTTCGAAAAAAGCCTTGTTCTTTGGAAGATCTATCTCGTGTCTGGTACTGCATGGTTCCACTCTGCAAGAACTCCGAATCATTCTCTTGAAGCTCATCCTCTTTATGATAAATGATCCATTTGCCCCGAAATGACCCAGTCCAATAGGGAAATCCCAATTCCGTGGGCCTTTCGATACAATCAAATAGATTGCCACAAGGGCGCCATATTCTAGGAGCCCAAACTATGTGATTGAAGAAATCCTCCTCTATCTGTTGCGGATCAAGGGCCCCTTCCCCTTCTTCAAACTCCGATTCGTATTTTTCATATAGAAATCTCTGATCAACGATAGAACAAGATCCATTTTGCATCATATCTAACTGATTCCTTGGTTCGGACCGAAGAAGTAATGTCACTCGATTATTATCAAACTGACTGCAATATTTTTCTGTCCGTGAGGATCCCGCCAGAGCGCCCTCTACTTCTAATAGTAATAATAGTAATAGGCCATGAACTAGATCAGAATCATTCTCAACGAATCCATAAGAAGTGATCCAATCTTTTTCATCGTGTCTGGATGAAGACCAAAGATCTTGAGCGACCGATCCGGCAGAACAACTCAAAAGATAAAGAAGTATCGTGAATTTCTTCATGCTCGTTCCAAGTTCGAAGTACCATTTGTACAAATAAGAATCCCCTCCCTTACATGATTTCTTCTTCATATAGATAGATATAGGATCTATGGGGCAATTACTTAGAAGTACATTTTGTGTAACAGCCCTTCCTATCTGATAGAAAAGGATCCCATGATCCTGAACCGATCTTATCTGGGATCGAAAATCCCAAGTTTTTCTATGAAGAGCTGATCTAATTGTATTAGTTTCTATAATGGATTTCTTCTGTGTAATACTAATTGATAGGGCCTCATTGATAAGTGCTACAAGATCTCGCGCATTGGAACCCATGGTTATGGACCCGAATCCGTTAGTATGGAACATCTTCTTTTCCAAGTGAAATCCCCTAGTATATGAAAGAATGAAAAAGTGCTTTCGTTGTTGTGGAAGAAGAAGCCTTCGTATCTTAATGCATGTATTTAATTTATTCGGAGCTATTAGAGCGGGATCCACTTTTTGGGGAATATGAGTCGAAGCAATAACAAGAATCTTTCCAGTGGAGCATCTTTCACAATCCCTGGAGAGATAGTTCTCTAATAGACCGAGGGATAAGTAATTCGACTCATTCACATGCAGATCATGAATGTTTGGAATCCATATTATGCAAGGAGACATTGCTTTTGCTAATTCGAATTGAAGGGTGATATCAAATCGGTCTATTTTCGGCGTCATATACATAGTTAGCAGCTCCGTATCAATATCAAGGTCATCATCACTATCATCAATATCGTCACTATCATCAATATCGATATCGTCACTATCATCAATATCGATATCATCAATAAGATAACCTTTAGGCTTGTCATCCAGGAACTTGTTCGGAAATACCGTAATGAAAGGAACATAGGAGTTTGTCGCTAGGTATTTGACCAAACAGGATCGTCCAGTTCCTATAGAACCTATCACTAAAATACCTCTAGAAGGGGATAGGGCTAAGCGGAGCGAAAAGGGTTTTCCATGAGGAGATGGGGAATGAAAACTATTAGCCCCACACGAGGTTTGTGAATAAGTGATTGTCTGATAATGAGCAAGGAATATCCGTCTTTCTGCTAAACAGGATCTATTGAACTCATAATTCATTAGATCCTTTTGATGAATGTCAACTAAGTATCGTAAGGAAATTGATCCCGGTTGTTCAATCATTTGATAACCAGAGTCATTCTTTGATAAATGATCACTATGAGTCAGACTCAATAGAATTTGATCAATCCTTTTTTCTGTCGTTAAGGTGGAGAACTGAACCAAGAATTCTCTTTCTTCATCATCAATCGAATCACTGTTCGCGACCCAGAATTCTATTTTCTCATCAATCCAATCACCGTTCACGTTTTTTCTTTTTCTTATCAATGAATAGATCTCTTTACTTGTACGACTTAGATGTCTCGTATTTCTCGAAAAAATGATTCGATTGATGGGATTTGGTATGATACTTACAAGATCGATGAGATTGATCTTCCAATATTTATTCTTAGAACGTATTGATTTGACCCCATAAGCGGGACCACCACCCAATAGCATGTTGCCACCAGAAGCAGAACCCCGTATTTCTTCCAGAGAATCTCCTAATTGTTCCAGAACAACTAGAAAGAGATTCTTTAACCAGAAAGGATTCAGTTCAGATGTAGGATACCTATCCAGAAGTTTTCGAGATTCCATCATGTATGATGGAATCATCAAAGATTTGATCTTTTCTAACTCTGTCTGTAACTCACTAGAGGCTCGGGAAACAAAGAGAAGATGTATACGAACGAGATATCCAGCAACAAGAAGAAGGAAAATTATGGAATAGAGGAACTCCCGAGCATTTGTTGATCTCAGATGTGCCCATATCA